ATGATCATAGTATGATGGCGGTTGGGCAAGTATGCCCCCATCGTCTAGTGGTTCAGGACATCTCTCTTTCAAGGAGGCAGCGGGGATTCGACTTCCCCTGGGGGTAGGGTAATACGAAAGGAAGTTGATTATGGATTACCAATAAGCCTAAAATGGATTCTTCCTGGGTCGATGCCCGAGCGGTTAATGGGGACGGACTGTAAATTCGTTGGCAATATGTCTACGCTGGTTCAAATCCAGCTCGGCCCAATAATGCCCAAGAATTCGCCAATCTACCATGAGATGGTATAACCCCCTTGTCCTTGAGAAATACCTGATACAGAGGAATAAAAAAGAATTTAAATTTATGCTAAATCCCTTATTTCCCTGGGATTGTAGTTCAATTGGTTAGAGCACCGCCCTGTCAAGGCGGAAGCTGCGGGTTCGAGCCCCGTCAGTCCCGAAGGATCCAATAAATACATCAATTCATCTCTCCCTTTTCTGTGAAAGGGAGGACAGGGAGCAGAATTTCATTCCCAAGAGGAGATCCTTGTTTTTTTTTTCCTTCCTATTTTTCTATTTTTTTAGGGGTCCCATCGAAGAAAGAACAAAGCCTAAAAAAATAGTGAATTTGATGGAATATTAGATCTTTTATACCGGGACTCATCTTTATCACATTTCTTTGTCTTCCAAGAAAATTAGATTATTAAAAAAAAAAAACAGAGCTTAGAACTTAACTCCTTTCTTTTTCCATTTCGCTTCTATTGTTTGTTTGGGTTTGTTACTAATGGAAATGAAAGGGCGGTCACATGATACTTCATCAGATGATTGTACAAGGAAAACCTAAGGTAGGTTATAGAAAAGAAAGAAGAAAAAATAATAATAAATCAAGGAATTTTTGATTGGTTCAGGAATCCCATTTTGGATTCGGTATGGATAAAAGATCTTCCTATGTTATACTATTCAATTCTCGACGACGAATTCATTTGATAGCACAGATATTGTTATTCATGATATTGATCCGATTCAAGATCATCGAGAAGTAATTCATTCATTGAATTTACAGGCGAAAGATTTATTATCTCTATGGGATTAAATCCCGAGTTATTGTGAAGTAAAAAAAAGATGAGATTATGGAAGTAAATATTCTTGCATTTATTGCTACTGCACTGTTCATTCTAGTTCCTACTGCTTTTCTACTTATCATTTACGTAAAAACAGTTAGTCAAAATGATTAATTAATTTGAATGAAACTTGATTTCTGAGTTCTTATCAATGATTGAAGAAATAAAACGAAAAGGATTCCAATTTCGCGTCTTAAATGAAATGAGCGGACTATAATCGGCTCTATGAGATCCGATAGTATGGTAAGAAAGAAATAGATGAAATCTTTCTTTCTACCATACTATCTATTAGTGTTATTGTAGTGTATAAAGTTGTAAAGTTGTACTTTACAATAAAGAGAAAGGCTTAATATAGATCAATCTCCAATATTATCTTCATATATGTAGATATAAATTTCATATATGGAATGGACATAGCATCAAATTTGATTTCTTTGATACATCTATTTGTTCCGATCACTCTGAAATAATCGTCTTACTCTTAGAGTTCTAATTCCTAGATTTTTTATTATTTCCATCCAATATGAATTTCGGGATCTATCGAAAGAATCAAGAAAAAGCATTATGGGCATATCTTAAGAAAAACATGTAGTAATCTGTTTTTTTAGCATTTCGAAGAAATAATTGATTGAGCCATTGACAGGAGTTCTATGGGCACTTCTTCATATTTCGAAAAGAAATAAAATAAATAGTAAACCTCGCCGATTTTAACGCTTGAACCATGATATGAAATGGGTTGATAAAGTATCAAAAATTTTTAAAATCTAATAAAACAAGCGGTAAGTGCGCAATAAATATGTGACTCGCCCAAGTCAAGATCTTATTATGCATAGTATCTTGTTAGCCAACCACTATGCTATGTCTATATTGTTTTCTTTCTCATAGAAAGTGGGTATACATTTACCAAAACGACTTCCTCTTTGAACAGTAAAGAGGGAAAGAAAAAAATCAAATCAAAAAAAAAAAAGGGGTCGGGTCTTCCTCAGTATCCATCTATAATTCTAATTCTGGTAAAAGCCCGTTAGAAAATTTCAGAAGAATTAGGTTGGAATGAATTTCCTATCATCTGTATCCCTTTCCTTTCGAAATACAAACATGGGAATCATTGAAATATCTCTTTGATTGAAAGAGTATTAGTCATATCATACATTACTCTACTAGAATCCAATGGAATTTGGAAATGAAGATATTTTTATTTGAAAAAGTTCAAAACGCGTTGCAAAACGATCTATAAAATAATTGATACAGTTTGATTCCTCAACTTTATTAGTAGTAACTCTAGAGTCCACTTCTTCCCCATACTACAAGTGAAAGGGAAAATGTAAAGACTACCATTAAAGCAGCCCAAGCGAGACTTACTATATCCATGTGAATTATGTCCCCTATCTCTATGACGG